ATTCTGTTTCGAAATAAAAACTAATAAAGATTCTTTCTATTCCATTAATATTCTTATTAATAATTAATAATCTGTCTCAATTGATTTTGATTTGATGTAAATTTTTCTTTGTGTCATGTCATCATTATTATGTATTATATAAAGGATTACGCATCATAGGCATAGGCATTTCATTTCATTTTTTGGAGGAAAATAGAGACCGAAGTATGAACGGAAAGAAACCTAAATATAAGCAAAAACAATTGATACCGAAAGGATTCTATTTCTTATTGGAGAGGATGCAGAAACCTCAACAGAACCCTCATTGGGAGAAAGCTTGTTGGGATAAAGATCATCAATATTTATTGAATAGATATTTATTGAATTTATGGACAAAATGGAATTTGGGATTGTTAACTGAAATCTTTTCCAATCGAGAACACAAGCTCTTCGACTTTCTATTTATCATTTGTTCCAATTCTTCACATCGAATCCATATATTCAATTTAGTGTTACTTTTCATATCACTAATCTTTCCATATCGTTCGAGTAAGAAAAGTGTGGTAGAAACAAACTATTTACATTTGTCAAAAAGAGTTTCTGTTACTCGTATGAACCACAGTAAATGTGAACGGGGAATGCAAGGCGAATCGAATACTTTAAAAAAAAAACATGCTTGTAAGAAAGATTATAAGAGAGATAATAGAATAATCTCGGAAGAGGATAAAGCAGCTATTAATAAAGAGAAAGACTTTAATATTTTCAGTTCAGGGAAAGGATATGCTGATTTTCAGATATATTTCACTTTAAATTCGACTGAGAATAAGTATTTGGATTGCGGAAAAAATCTTTCTGAATGGCTTTTTCAGGGAGAATATATTAACCACGAACGTATCAATGAGCAACTAATAAACAATTCGGCTATTCGACGGTATTTTCCTTCTGTTCTTACCGGGACGGAGCAAGATAAAATAGAATCAATTTCAAAGTTTTATTTGTCAATCTCTCAAGAATCTTTTGCGAAAGACATAGAATATGTAATAAATAATTTATTTCCGGGAGAAAGAGAAATTTTAATTGATAATTTTCCAAAATCGATTCGTTATGCTTTTTTGGACATACTACTGATAGAAAAACTAGATATAGATTTTTATAGCACTAAAAGGTCTATCAAAAATATCAAATCATCTGAATTTTTTGGATATTCTATGCGATCAGATGACAATAATAGAATAGTTGATGTGTGGAATATAAGAAAATCCTAAAATATTTGTTTGAATCATTTCGTTCTTCTGGATGCTGGACCTAAAATTACTCGAAGGAATAAATGTGATATAAATATATTGGATTTTATTATATCTGTGAATCGTAGTACATGTTGGAATATTCTTTATCCATTCCGGTCCTCGCGCGAAGACAATGAACAATATATAAATATATTCTACAATTTTTTCCGATCCGAATCATTGGTAACAATAATAGATCGTTTCGTTTTATTAATTACCGAACCTAATGAGTTTCGTGATCATAGTTATAAGAAGCTTATTTTTCATGTAAATCATATAATGGAAGAATTTTATAATGAAATATATATATTATTATCATTATCATCCAATGACAAGAATAATTTAAACGATAGAAATTCGGGTTTTTTCTCATGTATTTCACCAAATAAAGGTATTACTGGTGAGAATAATGAACATCTACCTTGGATCATTCGGGAAAAATTGATAAAAACTCCTTTTAGGGAAAGTTTAGAAAGATCTCATATAGCAGATCGCGAAACTAATAAATTAATTAAAAATGAAATTCATATACATTTTAAAGAATTATTATTAAATAGATCATATTTAATAAAAAAATCATACTTTTTTTTAAAGAATCAATTTTATGTACTTTGGATAAAAAATGAAGGTTTGGGTAATGTCGCAAGGAATATAATTAACCGACATTTATTTAATTGGAGAGGAACTGAAAAAAAATGTTTTAATTATTCTAAAGTTTATAAAGATAATAAATATGTCAATTGGAATGCGAATGTATGTGAATGGTCCGATAAAACTGGGAATTTTACAGAATTCTTAAAGAATTTTGTTTCTTCTAAAAAGAACTTTTTTGGAATAGTATACAATGAAATGAGATCTTTCATTAATGAAAATTCGAGTGGTCGATATGTGAAACTTAATAACAATTACTTTAAGTTTTTTTTAATTCGTAAAAACTTTATAAAGGTATTTGAGTTTCTGATTTATAAGTTCAAAGATTTTTTTTATACATTGAGTTCTTTGTCAAGTTTCATTGATACTAGAAGTATTTATTCAAAAAGAAATGTTTTAGATAATCGTGAATTAGAATTTGAATTTTTGATCGATGAAAAATCAATAGCACCCTCGTCTCCGAATAGGATATCAGTAGATCAATTTATCATCGATGTATTCCACAACGAATTCAACAATGATATTGATTGCATAGAACCACTTGCTACTTTTTCCATATTTAAGAATCAAGACAATTTGAATCCCGCAAAACTATTTAATGAGAGTTCCCTGAGAACTTCTTTTTGTGGGGCAAATACATTAGAGTTTTCGGATTATTTGAATCATCTCCAATTGGATCCCAATAAGAGATGGTCTTTCTTCTTCCTCCGCAATACGAAGAAAAATCCTATTCGAAACTATGATCTTACATATGAACAATTATTAAATATTTATATATATATATCCTTCGTCTATCGTTGAAATAATATCGGAAAAGGAAATTTTTTCAATTATTCGATCACAGATATCCGAGATTTCTTCCCCTGAGTATCTAAAAAGAGGTTGTGATCAAATATTTGCATTTGTTTATAACTTATATAAATTAAATTCATTAACTGAAACTAATTCATTTATTCGTGGAAAAAGAAATATTGACTTTATTAGAAACTTTCCTATTATAGCACCTTTAACGGAAAAACAAATAGTAAATTTCGAGATTACTTACTATTACCAGTCAATTCTCGCTACAAAGGAGTTTGATATTTTCTTGGGTAAAAGGACTTTAAACCCGAAACTGAGTCTTATTCAAAATAAATCTTACGAAAACAATGTGCTCTCTGAAATTTTCGGAGGGATTCGGAGTAGAACCGACGGAATGCTTTATCGGATCAAAGAATTGTTTGGAAGAGATAGTCTAATGGAAGATTCGAGAAACGGGATTGAAAACGAGGTTATGGATAGGGAAAGAACCAATTTAAATTTATTCAATTCCTTCGGAGAAAATGAAATTATTTCTTTATCATTTTTTTCACCACATCTAAAGGAATTAGTTAAAGAAACGAAAATGTATGTGATATCTCAAAAAGATGATATTTCTAAAAAATATAAATTGCTCGAGCCGTATATGCTGTGGTTTTTTACTCGTGAATGGTGGGAGTACTTTTATAATATATTCTTCTCAGAAGCATTTTCAAGGATATTACTAAACAGCAATTATCATATTTCGCACACTGGGGATGTAGGAAAAATAAGAATTGAAATAGGAATTGGTGATCAACCAAACAAATCATTATTTAATTTTAAATTCAGAAGGTCATTAATAAATATAAATCATTGGAATGGTGAATATTTATTAATAGGTTTTTTTATCCTTGTTCTCTTACTCTCTGAAAACTCGGACCATATTGACCTATGGAGACGCTTCGGAATATTTGAATACTTAACAAATTCTTTACAAAAATATCGTTTGGATGCGTTTATGTATCCCCATTTGGATACGATATATCATCATTCGAAATACCTTCATCCTTGGGTATTATATTATTCAACATTCTTTTATTGGATATTTTATTATTTGATATTATTCCATCATTTGATATTCCCTCATCGGATATTCCATTATTTGTTTAGTAGAAGAAAAGGATAAGGATAAGGAGTTTCCACTATTTTCTGATAAATATCAATTATTTTTGGAAAGAGATTAATAAATATTTATCCACAAATGAAAAAATTAAAATATGGTTAAATAATAATGAAAGCCCGGACCCTTTTTCGATAGAGAAAGAATTATTGATTCGGTCCCTAATAACAGAAAAAAATGTTTTTCAGTATGGATCGAATACTACTTATCGTAATTCATTGAATAATTATTTTGGTTATCGGATTACTAATAAAGAAGGGCTTTATTACTTAGTATATTTGGCTGAAAGCTATAAGAAGGATCTAATGAATTACCCGCTTAATCAATTTGATTCAGCGGAATCTCGGGTTTTCCTCGCGTTTCAGCAAAGAATGACTTCATTGAATCTTAAATCTAGAATGATTTCTGCTCCATTCGAATTAGGATTATCCCTTTCCAAAGGGATTTTACTAATAAGTACCACGGAAACGGAAATAGAAAGATCATCATATTTAATAGAAGATCTAGCAGTAGACTCTTGTGTTTCTTTAATACAAATATCTATGAGGTATTTGTATAAAGAGGATTATTCATATAGATATGATCATTACATTATAGAGAATGAGATGACACTTTTTATGAGAATTCTGTGCCGATTAATTTCTATCTTGGAAGCAGTGAAAAAAATGCCCCCCTCCATAATATGGATCAAAAATATTCATGAAGTGAATGATATCATAGTTAAAACTCAATTAGAACCTAGTAAACCTAGTGTTGAAGTATTATCACTTCAATTACATTTATTATTAATATCTTTCACTGAGATTGCCAATAATACTTCTAGTAGTATGATTGTTATTGGTTCAACTCATCTTCCCGAAAAAATGGATCCATCTCTAATATGTCCAAATCGATTAGATAGATTAATAAATATTCGAATGCTTAGTATCTCAGAACGGCAGAAGGGATTTCCTATTCCTCTACGTAGCAAATGTTCTTCTCATCTAGAGAATATTGATTGGTCTTTTCTCAATGAGTTTGGATATGGAACCTTCTCTTATTACGCATTACGAGATTTAGAGTCAATTGCTAATGAATTTTTATTATTCGGTATTTCCCGTGATGATTGGGTTTTCTGCAATAATAAAATCAGAGCTTTTTTCTATGGACAAATCATTCCCAATGACGTTTTTTACAAAGCTTTTGTTGATAGGTTTTTCGATTGCGAAAAGTATATAGATATTAGTCGAAATTACGAAAAACATCTTTATAGAGTAGGAAAGGCTATTGAGAACATAGTTATAAGAAGTATTAAAACGAGCCCTCTATGTGAAGGTAAATCTACTGACATTTTTTTGAAAGGCAATTTTGATGATTTGTTTAAATATTTAGAATCTTCTATTACCGAAAACACTATAAAAGAATTTACTATATTATCCTATATTCTGGGGTGCTTAGCTGGATTAGCAGCTCGAGATTCTTGGTTTATATCGGAAAATAAAGAAGAAAATTCGATCTTTTTCGAGGATGAATATGAAAATTCTTTCGATATAGCCTGTTCTTTTTCGGAGAATCTTTTGGTAGAATTTCCATGGTTGGAAACACATCAAGATAATTCTATTAATAATGAAATTAATAATAAAGTAAGATTTGCTTCTCATCCTGAAACAAGAGTTCCTATGATTATAATGCAAATGCAAAAATTTTATACTTTTTCATACAGGAGGGCGGTGAGAAGATACGGAATGGCGACCGATACAGCTTTTACTTTCGATAAACGGCGTCTCGATTTTTTTTGCGATAACTTATATTGGATAGGAATACCGGATAAATTCTTTCAATTTGAATCTGAAATAGCAGCACTTTATGGAAAGAATATAACGAAACCGCTTTTCTGTTTCAAATCTATTTTTTATTATCCTTTTCGTTATGGTTATAAGAGGTTCTCATATGAAGAATCACTGAAAATCTTAGAGATAATAGAGTCCCAAATGGAAGAGGTTTTATTTAAAGAACAATCTGTAATATTTGAGATCCCTCCATCGACGAAATATCAATTATCTTATGAACCATTGTTATTCATGAGGAAACGATTCGTCTGGGATCCCACAGATTTGTCAATATTTGAAAAAAATCCCCCTGTTTTATTTTCACTTCGAGAATTATTTGTGGATAAAGAAACGATAAAACAGCTTTATATTATTTACGAAGAAAAATTTAAAGTTTTAAAGGTGAGAAGAGATTTCAGAGACTTTTCTGTTTATTATAAAGAGGAAGAAGAAGAGGAAGATGAAGAAAATTTAAAAGATGAAAATGAAGATGAAGAAAATTTAAAAGATGAAGATGAAGAAATAAATAGCAAAAGTAAATTGGAAAATAAATTCGAACGGAATTTTGGTGTCCTACTCGAATATGTATACGGAAAAAAATCCGAAGTTTTGTATGAACCCTGGTTGATTGAATCTTCGTCAAAGAGTGATTTGTTTTTTATTCGTCTCGAATCATTGAATAATTACGAAGAATGGCTTGACGTAAATAGTTCATTATATACTTTCATTCATAGTACTCTTTTTGAAAGTCACAAATATTTATCAAATTTATTTATATCTAACAGAATGTCATTGAATAATATAATGAAAATGCTTCTGAAGGATAGAAATATTTTTCAAAATGAAATTGAAACTTTACTAAAAAAAAAAATTTCCATATCGAACCCAGAAAAATAATTAACAAAAAGATTTTGTAAAGAAGGCGCTTCATTTACCTCCGTGTAGGCTAGGTCGCCCCTACAAAGTTGGTTATGTCTATCCATGAGATAGTAGGCATTAAGGAAGTGGGGAAATCAATATCGAGAATTAATTATCATAATATTGACTATGAATTATGAGAAAGCTACAAGAATAGTCGCTTAAGAAGAATATTCAATTAATAAAAGATAAAAATAAATTAAAAAAAAATAGGATATTTTCAAAACGAAAGTGGCAGTTCATGGGAAAGGTGGAATCGGTAAATCAACGACAAGTTGCAATATTCCAATTGCTTCAGCAAGACGTGGTAAACGAGTTTCACAAATTGGATGTGATCCTAAACATGATAGTACTTTTACCCTTACAGGATTTTTGATACCTACCATTATAGATACTTCACAATCCAAGGATTATCATTATGAAGATGTTTGGCCCGAAGACGTAATTTATAAAGGTTATGGAGGGGTTGATTGCGTGGAAGCGGGAGGACCACCCGCAGGAGCTGGGTGTGGAGGATATGCAGTAGGAGAGACTGTTAAATTGTTGAAGGAATTAAACGCTTCTTATGAATATGATATTATTTCGTTTGATGTATTAGGTGATGTAGTCTGTGGAGGTTTTGCTTCTCCATTAAATTATGCAGATTTTTGTATTATAATTACAGATAATGGATTTGACGCATTATTTGCAACTAATCGTATTGCTGCTTCTGTTGGGGAAAAGGCGCGTACACACCCACTTCGCCCGGCGGGCTTGGTAGGAAATCGCACATCGGAAAGAGATCTTATTGATAAATATGTAGAAGCTTGTTCAATGCCCGTATTAGAAGTATTACCTCTCATTGAACATATTCGAGTATCTAGAGTGAGGGGTAAAACATTATTTGAAATGGTTGAATCTCAGCCCTCTCTTAACTATGTTTGTGATTTTTATTCAAATATAGCGGACCAAATATTATCTAAACCAGAAGGAATTGTACCGAAAGAAGTTTCCGATCGAGAATTATTTAGTTTACTTTCCGATTTTTATTCAAATCCTATCGGGAATAGGGAAGAGAAAAACGATCGAGAGAATTCGCTTGATTCTATGATAATAATTTAAGACTTAAATTATTTTGTTCATTAATCAAAGAAATATATCTATGTCAGTGAAAACATCTGAAACTCTCACTTTTGAATGCGAAACAGGTAACTATCATACTTTTTGTCCCATTAGCTGTGTAGCTTGGTTATATCAAAAAATTGAAGATAGTTTTTTTCTGGTGGTAGGTACAAAAACATGTGGTTATTTCCTGCAAAATGCCCTCGGAGTTATGATCTTCGCGGAACCCCGTTATGCCATGGCAGAATTGGAAGAAGGAGATATTTCAGCTCAATTAAATGATTATGAAGAGTTAAAAAGACTTTGTTCTCAAATAATAAAAAATAGAAATCCTAGTGTTATTATATGGATCGGTACTTGTACCACGGAAATAATAAAGATGGATTTGGAGGGCATGGCACCAGAACTGGAAAATGAAATCGGGATACCAGTTATAGTAGCGAGAGCAAATGGACTGGACTATGCCTTCACTCAGGGAGAAGATACTGTACTAGCTGCTATGGTACATCGTTGTGCCGAACGAGATTCCTATTTATTAGGTGATGAACGAAACCAAACCGTACAGAATCAAGCTTTACAAGATTCCTTTTTCTTTCCCGGGAATAAGGAAGAGACTCTCGAACCTATTATGAATCCTAAGAAAAATCCTCCTTTAGTTCTCTTTGGATCCCTACCTTCGAGCGTTGCTTTTCAACTTGGTTTAGAATTGAAACGCCAATCTATTCAAATATCAGGTTGGTTACCTGCTCAGAAATATAATAATCTTCCATTATTAGGCGATGGGGTTTACGTTTGTGGTGTTAATCCATTTTTGAGTCGTACAGCAACAACTTTAATGCGACGTCGGAAATGCAGATTGATTGGAGCACCCTTTCCTATCGGTCCCGATGGAACACGTGCTTGGATTGAAAAGATTTGTTCTGTGTTTGACATTGAACCTCGAGGCTTAGGGGAAAGGGAGGAACAAGTGTGGGAAAGCTTGGAAGATTATCTCGATTTGGTACGCGGAAAATCCGTATTCTTTATGGGAGACAATCTTCTAGAAGTATCTCTAGCACGATTCCTAATTAGGTGTGGAATGATTGTTTATGAAATTGGTATTCCATATATGGATAAACGATACCAAGCTGCTGAATTAGCATTTTTACAGAATACGTGTGGGAACATGTGTGTTCCCGTGCCACGAATCGTAGAGAAACCAGATAATTATAATCAGATACAACGTATGCGTGAGTTACAACCTGACTTAGCCATCACTGGGATGGCTCACGCTAATCCATTGGAAGCAAGAAAAATTAATACCAAGTGGTCAGTCGAATTTACCTTTGCTCAAATTCATGGGTTCACCAATGCAAGAGATATTCTTGAACTTGTTACTCGTTCATTACGACGTAATAATGGTTTAGAAGATTTTGGTTGGACCAGCTTAGTGAAAAGGGATAAATAATTTAAGAATGTAATAAAATTTTTGAAGAAATATTTGGAGAATTTAAACAGAAAAAACTTATTAATCAGTAAGAATGTTATATAAAAGATTTTATTAACAAGTTTATTATTCTTGAATATTTGTATTTATTTATTTATATATAAAGGGAAGGAACAATACTAGTGTGGTCTGTATATGCTATGCGGAAGTGAATGCTTTTCGCTTTGTTCTACGTATCAATAACGAGATATACAACATATATCTTGTTATTGGTATATATCTCATCGTAATTCATATGAAGTATTGAGGGCAGTGAATCAATGGAGGTATTTGTCTTTCCAAAGGGACAGGTATATTGGTATCTCAGAAATAAAACTGGACGACCTTAAGATAGGTACTAAAGTCCTATTTTTCATACGGATATATATAGATAATAATGAATATGCTATAATAATCTTATGATTCTGTATCATCCCCATGCTTAGAGTATTCCCCGGATGGTCCGAATCCGGAGACATTGATGAATCACGAGGATTCGAAGATATAAAAATATCTCTTCAACGAATTAATAACACAATATTTTTTATTCACTACAAAACAAATGGTATATTTATATGTGATAACAAAGTCTTCAATATTATGATTAAATCATACATAAAATGTTCGGACCGTAGATACCTATCCCGATTTCGGACCTATTAGTAAAAAAAAGTAAATTCATGAGGTAATGGTCATTGATTAAGAAAGCGGAGGAATACATATCAGTGCGCCATTGCTACTCCAATTCTTAAGATTATATCTACTTAATCAATCCTTGATTTTGATTTCTTATCTTTTTATCTTTTAAAAATCTAAAAATATATTTTAATTTTAAATATGAAGATCCTAGTCATATTTCATCATTATATTATATTATTAATAATATGAACATACCTGATATTAATCCGAATAAATAATAAGATATTCTTCCTCCTTCTCCATATCTCAATACTTCCCCTCCGAAAAAACTTGAGATACCGACGCCATTGACAATCCCATCGAGGATCCGTTGATCAGGAAAAGAAATTATTTCGGCTAATGTTCGTGTACCTCAAACAAATACCGTATTATAATATCCATCTATATAACCTCGGGAATACGACCAATTGTATAAGGAACTTGGAAAATAACCTAAAATTCCTTCTGATTGAGGATCCGTTTCTTCTTGTAGGTTCCGCGAGAGAAAGAGAGGTCCGTAAAGAATAAGAGCAATAAATATTCCCAAAAATGCTGTACCAACCGAAGTAGTTGCATTTATCCAGAATTCTTCAGAATCCATTTTATGAGAATAACTCAATGATGGATCCAGCCAATAGGATAATAAATCAAAACCCATTTTTTCTTTAGAAAAAGGAACTCCTATAAATCCAACGAACAAAGTGGGTATTGTTGGCACGAGTAAGGGGAATAACATTATATTATTCGATTCCTTGGGATATAAAGGATATTCTTTCTGAGAATAATGAGTCGAAACAGGATTCTCCATCTCTTTCTCACCAGATTCTTCAATATTCTCTAGAGGATTAAATAATTCTAATTCTTTCGAACCCTTTTTATTTTGTACGAATGACAATGCAAAATCCATTCCCTTACCAGATTTTCTAGTTTGATTTTCCTCCCATATAGAAACAGAAGGAGAAATAGAATGTTTGTTGAATGGGTTGGCACGAAAATCTCCTTCGGGAGTGGGGAAATACATACGGAACATATAGAATCCAGTTAGTCCTGCTATAAACCAAGCCATCCACCCGAGAATGGGAAAGTATAACCGACTATCGGCAAGAATCTCATCTTTGGACCGAAAACAAGCAAAAGGTGGAATACCGCAAGGAGAGAGTGTGCCTAGAAGAAAAGTGGTTCCTGTAATTGGCATGTATTTTCTCAAGCCACCCATAAAAGCCATATTTTGGCTTTTATCGGGACAATATCCAACAATAGGTTCCATAGAATGAATGACCGATCCGGATCCAGGAAATGATAGAGCCTTAGAATAAGCATGCGTAATAAGATGGAACAGAGCAGCTCGATAAGAACCTATACCTGGGGCTAACATAATGTAACCTAATTGGGACATTGTAGAATAAGCTAAGACTCTTTTAAGATCTTTTTGAGCAAGAGCTATTGTGGCTCCTAATAGGGCTGTTATTCCACCTATCCGAGAGATTAGGCTCATCATAAGGGGTAAAGCTTTGAAGAGCGGGAACATTCGAGCCACGAGAAAGATTCCCGCTGCTACCATAGTAGCAGCATGAATAGGGGCTGAAATAGGAGTGGGTCCTTCCATAGCATCAGGCAACCATACATGAAGTGGAGATTGCGCGGATTTAGCTACTGAACCTGGGAATGGGGAGAGAGCACAGAAGGTAGCAAAAAATAAACTAACTTCATGATTGGCGAGCAACTTATTGAATAATTCAGATAAATCTTCAAATTCAAAACTGCCTGTTATCCGATAGGAACCTGAGATTCCCAATGATGATCCGGAATCTCCTACACGATTAGTTATAGAAGCTTTTTGACGAGCATTAGCTGCATTAGGTCGAGTGAACCGAAAACCTATTAATGAATAAGAGCACATTCCTACTAATTCCCGAAAGATATGAATTTGTATTAGATTGGGACTAAGAACCAATCCTGGCATGGGGGCATTGGAGAGACTGGGATAAGCGAAGAACCTTAGATATCCTTGGTCATGAGGCATATAACTGTCACTGTGAATCGTAACCATAACTCCTATAGTAGTAATTGGTACTGACATAATGGGAGTGAGTGGATCAATCAAATAACCTACTTCCAAAGTAACATTTTTATTGTGAATCCAAGACCATAAGTATCGATAAATGGGATTACCATTAATTTGTTGCCAAGAAAGGTGGGGAGGAATGAACATAGCTGTGCCTAGCAGTGAAATGCTGATAATGGCATATATACGACGAAGATTTTTAGTTGCCTTTGGAAAGAAAAACAATCCCAATCCTATTAGAATGGAGGATATAAGTGGAAATAAAGGCACCATCCAAGCATGATATATTAGTTTCATAGAAGATTCTTTCGGGAATGAAACTATTTCATTTTTGGTTTATAATTTACAGTATGGGGGAAGAAAAAAGAGAATAAGTGAATGATGAAATTATATCCCATTTATTCGAAATCTTTATTCGAATGAAATTTGGATCAATAAAATTGATTCTTCTTCATTCAAAAAATAACTGAAATATTACTAAAAAAATTTCTCTTATTATAAAGTAATGAGTTATTATAAAGCAATGAGATTTTACATGTATCTCCCTAATCAAGAGATATTTTCCATTTCTATCAGAAAATTAGTTGTTCGTAGCAAAACTTGATGAAGGATGGAACAATTGGAAAGGAAATATTTGCTTGTTCTACTCCAGTTACTAACCTTTAATTTCGATTTTCCAATCTATAACCATTTCCTATTTATAAATCCAATTTTGTAATGAATGCATACGCAGTAATTGAAACCGGAGGTGAGCAAATCCGAGTGGAACCAGGAAGATTTTATGATGTTCGTCATTCCGCGTCATTGAGACAAAATCTCTCGAGCCCAAATACTAAAATATTAATCTATCGAGTATTAATGATTTATCATGAATCTACCATAAATCTTGGACATCCCTGGTTGGGAGGTGCAGTAGTCAAAGGAAGAATTCTGCAGTCCCATCTTGAAAACAGAATTACCATTCATAAAAAGCGTTCTGGAAAGAAAACATGACGTAAGTTAGGACATCGACAAAATTTGGTTCGATTTGTAGTGGATTCCATCTGTCCAAATGGGAAAGATTTATATGAATAAATTAATTATTCATATGACACGATTCCCAATATCAAGATTATTGGAAGCCTTTATTTTCTAAGCGTAAATCCTTCAATTATTTAAAAAAATGACTATACACAAACTATACATGTTTCTGCAAAAATATACATATATATAGAGGCATTCCTCGTTATGGCGGTTCCAAAGAAGCGTACTTCTAAATCGAAAAAGAAAAGTCGTAAAACTGTATGGACAGAAAAAGCTAATCGGGCTGCGGTAAAAGCTTTTCCTCTAGCTCAATCTATTTCAACTGGTCGTTCCAATAGTTTTTACTATACAACAAAATAAAATCCGAATAATCTGAAATTGAATTCATTCATAAATCAGATGAATTACGACATAGATATAGATAAAGATACTGTATCTTCTAAAGAAAATGCTCCCGTGTATGGAAAGAATAATTCTTCCATACAAAAAAAAGAATAGTTTAATTTACGAATTTCTGGATTTTATTAAGCTATAACTATATATGAAATATTATTATAATAGAATAATCTTTTTCAATAAGATAAGAATATTTGATATGAAAATCCTTTTCTATACTTCTCCCTTTATAGATCCGGAATAGCTTTTATCTTTCCTTCCTCTCCACTAAGTTTAAAGATGTTCATTCTGTTATGAAGCCCAACGAAAAGATTCTTCTCGGAGCAGCGGGATTTGAACCCACGACCTCCATCACCCCAAGATGATACGCTACCTAGCTGCGCTATGCTCCGTTACAACAGAATAATTCATTATAATATTCTAATTAGTGAAAGTTTATATTTAAGATTACCATATAATTTAATTATAATGTTATTTGACATTTTAGTATAAAGCATGCTATTATGTTCTACGACGAGCCGCCATGGTGAAATTGGTAGACACGCTGCTCTTAGGAAGCAGTGCTAAAGCATCTCGGTTCGAATCCGAGTGGCGGCATCTTTGCACCTATAAAATAAAAATAGATTGATTCTTCATTAAATTAAGGTCTTTTTACATTTGGAATTTAAGATCTATTCATCTTATTTATTTATAATATAATAAATCAATCTGTGAAATGAAATTTTTTAATTAGTTCATTCCAGAATAATAATGTAATGTAAAAAATTTAAATTATTACGATACTCAGAACCTTGGAACATATATTAGCTCACACACCTCTCTTTCTCCTTTTTTCCGTCACCCTTCCCTATTGGGGAAAATTGGTCTATATAAGAAACAAGAAACTGAGCAATTTAGGCCGAAGAAGCGTGATAATTACTTTTATTTGTATAACAGGATTTCTATCAACTCGCTGGCTTTACCCCGGGCATTCACCATTAAGTAACTCATATGAGTCACCTATGTTTCCTTCACGGAGCTTCCGTTTAATTCATACGGTTCTAATTCGGAGCCAGAATGATTGGTTGGGTACAATTACTGCACCCAGTGCTATGTTAACTCATGGTTCTGCTACTTCAAGTGTTCCCAGAGAAATGCAGCAATCCACAGTCCTAGTGCCTGCTCTACAATCTCATCGGTTAATGATGCATGTAAGTATGATGATGTTCAGTCACGCAACTCTTTCACGTGGGTCCCTATTAGCAATAGCTCCTTCGGTCATTACATCAAAAAAGAATATGGATACCCCAATAATTATTTCCGGTATAGACTCATTCATCTGGTCCTCCTCAGAAAAGAGCAATGAACGGGGAGAGTGCGATTCACCAAACACTCCCTTTCTGTTATCTATAAATTCTCGTGAAGACCAATTGACTTAACAATCAGATCATTGGAGTTATCGAATTACTAGTCTGGGCTCTCCCCTTTTAACCTTAGGTATTCTTTCTGGAGCAGTGTGGGCTAATGAAGCATGGGGATATTATTGGAACTGGGATCCCAAAGAGACTTGGGCTTCAATCACTTGGCTTATGTTTGCAACTTATATGCATACTAAAGTAACTAAGAGTTGGCGAGGTAAAGAACCAGCAATTGCAGCTTCCTCGGGGTTTTCCACAACTCGGATTCGTTACTTAGGAGTTAATCCCTCAGGAAAAGGTTTACACAGCCATGGATGGTTAAATTAATCCAGGATGTAATTTAAAGTGCACCTTGCTTTGTTTCGTCGATCAAAAGAAAATAATTTTCGAGATTCTATGAAATTGTAAAAATCACTATTTGAAATAAATAATTGTGAAAATCAAATAGTGATTTTTATAATCTGTATTTATTACTCAGAAGTAATCAAACTCTTAACTACCGCTTCCGGAGATCCCAGGATAGAATAAAATCCACCTTGCTGTTCCACAAGGGTAAGACCAGATCGGGATAAAAACCAATGCCTACTATAGGCAACAAAAAGCGAATTAGAATGAGAATCTCTCGTGGTCCAGAATCCATGATGTGGGAAATCGGAGCATTAGAAACCTTATATCCATAGAACATTTGACGTAACATGGGCAACGAGTAAATAGGGGTTAAGATTATTCCAATTGCTTCTATTACGGTAATAATTATTTTTGAAGTAAAGGAGTAGTTTCGACTACCAACCATTCCCAAAGAAACCATTAATTCTGATATGAAGCCACTCATGCCCGGTAATGCGAGAGATGCTACTGGAAAGCTACTAAACATGGTGAATGTTTTAGGCATTGAAACAGCTATTCCCCCCATTCGGTCAATGAAAAGGGTACGTATTCTATCATAACTTGTTCCTGCCGAAGAAAAAAGGGCAGCACCAATTAATCCGTGAGGAATCATCTGTGGAATAGCTCCATTAAGGCCTATATCCGTTACGAAACCAATACCAATAGGTACGAAACCCATATGAGATACTGATGAATAAGCAATTCTTCTCTTTAAATTACGTTGACTTAAAGGGATTGGAGCTGCATAAACGATTTGAATTGCTCCCACTATTACTAACCATGGGGAAAATATGGAATGGGCATGGGGCAATAATTCCATATTAATCCGAATTGGTCCATATCCTCCCATTTTCAAGAGAATCCCAGCTGGAAGCATACATGTACTATAATGTGCTTCCCCATGAGTATCTGGCAACCAGGTGTGTAAGGGAAAGATTGGTAGTTTCACAGCATAAGCTACGGGGAAGCTTAGGTATAAGACTATTTCTAATACTATAGGATAGGATTTATTAGCTAAATTTTGAGAGTCCAATGTTGGTTCATCAGATCCATAGAGACTCATAGTTAAAGCTCCTATTGGGAGAAAAATGGAACCACCTGCAGTGTACAAAATAAATTTTGTGGCTGCGTATAGACGCCTTTTCCCCCCCCACATGGACAAAGGTAAGTGAACAGGAATTAGTTCCGGCTCCCACATAAAAAAAGAAAGTGAAGTATCTTGAGGAGCGGATGATCCTACCTGGCCGCCGTACATTGCTAACATCGAGAAATGAAATAATCGTGGACTTCGGGTAACTGGCCAAGCCGCTGAAGTAGCTAAAGTAGTAATGAATCCTGTCGATGAAATAAGCCCAATGGAAAGTCCATCAATCCCCAATCTCCAATGAAAATCAATGGGATTTATCCAATTATAATCTTCTTTCAATTAAATAAATGGATTATTAAAATTGAAATGATAACAAAATATATAGGTTATTAAAAGGAACTCTGACAAGCAAATGCCTGAAGTATACCATCGAACAATCTTATTCCCCCTATAGGGGAATAATGGGATTGATGAACCCGCGGGTATAGGTAAAGGAACAATTATTGTTAGCCAAGGATAGTTGCTCGTGATGAGGATAGGGGGATTTTGAACAGAAAACCCATTCCCAAGATTTTGTTTGAGTATGGGTCTTTATCGAATGAGTACGAATTCCTATTTATTAGAAGAATAGGTTAAACCTTTCAGAAAGAGCCAACCATTCTTTTTCCATAGTATCTATCGGTCAATAAGCTAAACCCGTACTGCGAGTCGTCTCGGATCCCAAATAAACGCGTACACTCAGAAAATCTGTTGGACAAGCGGATTCGCACCTTTTACAACCTACGCAGTCTTCTGTTCTGGGAGCAGGAGCAATCTGGTTAGCCTTACATCCATCCCAAGGTACCATTTCTGATACATCCGTGAGGCAAGCTCTTACACATTGGGTACAACCAATACATGTATCATAAATCTTTACTGAATGTGCCATTGGATCTATTGATTTCCAACAATACCGGGAGATACCATGAGCCTTAAATTTACTAAGATTTTACCGATGTATTGCTAATGGCAATATTATACCGATAAAATCCATTTGATGAATCTTTGTATTAATGAATATTTGGAATATACAACTTTGATTATTTATCGATTCTGAATGAAACCGATTCGAATTTTTTAGACTTTACTTAATACAACTTAATCATTTATATTAACCACTAGCATAACAAATAAATGAATTTTATATGAAATAATCTCTATTTGTTTATAAATCGGAATGACATATCAGATCTTTATATATCCTTTTCAAAAGGTGAAGAAAAAAATAGAATATATCCAGATTTGTAACTTTATTACCATTTTAACAAATTGAATTGATCAATACGAATTGATTTTCTGTTGCGATAGATAGCTAGAACAATGGCTAATCCAATAGCTGCTTCAGCAGCTGCAATAGCTACAATGGAGATGGAAAAAATCTCTCCTTTTACTTGTTGAATGTCCAAAAAATTGGAAAATGTGACAAGATTTATATTAACTGCATTGAAAATTGACTCGAGACACATAGGTGCTCTGATCATACTCCGACTCGTGATTAATCCGTAAATGCCAATACAGAATAGGAAAGCACCTGGAATAAGTGCATGTTCAAGCATGATCAATTAACTCCTTATGGATCCTAAGGTTCTTAAGTATAAATAAAAGTTAAGTAAGTAAGTATAAAAAAAAGTTTTTATAGTACTCATGAAACGAAAAAATCATCTTTAGCCTATAACACCTCACTCTCCTCCAGTTCAAACATTTTTCCTCGGCGAGCCGTAGTAATAGCTCCTACTAGAGCAACCAAAAGAACTATAGAAAGAAGTTCAAATGGAAGCAAAGAATCGGTTAATAAATGGGATCCAATACGTTGAACGTCATCTGTTAAAGGTTCTTCCACGATCCCACCCGGTAATACAATTAAGGATACTCTAGACCATGATGTATCTAGGATCATAATGATCGGTAGAAAAAAAAGACTTATGCAAAGTGCTAAAGTAATTCCATCTCCTGCAGTCCGGTATGTAGAAAGATGGAAAGATTGTGGCTCATTCGTTGACGTAACAGCAGATACAATTGAAACATTTACGGCTCCTACATGAATCGAGATTTGCACAGCAGCTACAAAGTCCGTATTCAGTAAAAGATATGGAGGGGATATACAAGCGAAAACTGATCCTGAAAGAGGAGCGGAATAAACTATATTTGTGAGCGATACTACTCCTGGACCTCCTAATATGGGACCTGACTCTAAGGAGACAAAAATAGCCTCATGAATTGGTTCAGGTAAATTGATCATGTTCGCAATAAACGAAAGTCCTCTCTTTCAGGATCCTATTCACTGACTCAAAAAAATTACCCTGTTTCTATATAATTATATTCCGAGTTAATTCAGAAAGAAACTCTATATTTATTGTTTTTTCACCTCTTTTTTCCGCTTCTCAATCGAACTCGATGTAAGAATCAGTTACATCTCTTGAATCGAAATGTCCTTCCATAACTCCCTTAGATAAATAATTTAAACTTGGAATAGCTTGAATTGTAGAATCTTTGATCACTGATATGGGCAAACGTCCTAAAGCAATCTGATCATAATTTAATTCATGACGATCATAGGTCGAAAGTTCATATTCTTCAGTCATTGACAAACAGTTCGTGGGACAATATTCGACACAGTTTCCGCAAAATATACAAACTCCAAAATCAATACTGTAACTTTTCAATTGTTTCTTTTTCATGTTCCTTTTCAATTCCCAATCAACAACAGGTAGATTAATTGGACATACACGAACGCATACTTCACAAGCAATACATTTATCAAATTCAAAGTGAATACGTCCACGAAATCGCTCTGATGGAATCAATTTTTCGTAGGGATATTGAATGGTCATAGGTAAACGATTCATGTGATCCAAGGTCACCATAAAACCTCGACCGATATACCTCGCAGCTTGAATTGCTTGTTGACTATAATCCCGGAGTCCATTCACCATGGAAAACATATGGTAGATACCCTCGAATAAATTATTCAATTCTTTTTTTTTTTATCCAACTCATAAGATTGAATAAATATATAAATTATAAATGTGTTTATTATAGAATCTTATTCACATAAATAAATTATAGTGAAAGAAGTTGAAAAGAAGCTGTTAATAATAAATTACCCAGGGCGACAGGCAAAAGAAATTTCCAACCAAGATCCAATAATTGGTCCATTCTCACTCTGGGTAAGGTCCATCTTGCCATGATAGAAATGAACAAAGATAAATAAGCTTTAGCTAATGTAATAGTAATTCCTATTGCAATATTGATAACCTCACCAGTTCCATCAGTTGAATTTAATTTTAAGTGGTCGAAAACTGGTAAGAAAGGGATAGAAAAGTTCCATCCGCCCGAATAAAGAACCGTTACGAACAATGAAGAAGCTAATAGGTTTGGATGAGAAGCAACATAGAATAGGCCAAATTTTATACCTGAGTACTCGGTTTGATAACCTGCTATCAATTCTTCCTCTGCTTCTGGTAAATCAAAAGGCAATCTTTCACATTCCGCCGGGGAAGGAATAAAAAAAGCTACGGAACCTATAGGTTGACGCCACAAATTCCATCCCCGAAAACCATATTTGGACTGCGCCTCGACTATATCAACTGTACCCAAGCTGTCGGATAATCATAGTCGATGTTAGCATCACTGTTAGCATCTCTATTCCAGAACCGTACATGAGACTTTAGCTTCATACGGCTCCTCGATGGCTATCGAGAAACAAAAATTTAATGATAAATTTTCATAATCAATTGAACCAATGAGATTCTGTCTGCTATAACAATAGAAGCTTTCGAATCTATCTCAGCCTTTACAGTTTTTTTGTTAGTGCTAACTCAAGTCTCTCAGTAGAAGAAGATTTTATATTCTCTATAGGATAGAATTTACTCATGCTCATTTATGATATGAGAGGTGAGAACTGTATGAAGGATTACTTCGTTCCCGATAGTCATTCGTTTAGTAGATAAGGATATACTCCAGATCGGGGTCCTGGGGAAGTACTACTCGGTCGTCCCTACCAACGTCAAGTCCTAATCCCGTTATTGGGAATATCTATAAAAGATGCTTTTTTTACTAATCTTTCGCGTATCTTAGTGTTCCTGACCATCTACTCCTGCCTAATCCTAAGTATGATAGTAATAACTTCATACATTTTATCTTTTGCCCCCGCTGTCGGGCCCCGATAACTAATCTTGAACCCGGGTACACAGTTTTTCCTGCGTTCCGTACGCTTTCACTCTCGCACATAGAGGATGGGACTCGATCCTATTACTGCAAATGAAGAAGCTGTTTGATCTCACCCATATGACTATCTAGTTTTCTAGGATAAGAGGAAAAACTATCTCATCCCTTTAATTGACTCTCTTGTGAAAGAGGTTTTGTATTTCAACGAATCACACGTGGGGATATGGATGACACACGTAAAGCTAAAGGAATTTCATAACTAATGGATTGAGCAGCGGCTCGAAGACCACCCGGGAAAGAATATTTATTATTTGATCCGTATCCCGCCATGAGGGGTCCGAGAAGAGCAATACTTGAAACAGCGACCCAAAAGAAAACACCTGTACCAAGATCAGCTAGAATAATGTTGTGGCCAAAAGGAATTACTAAGTAACTTAGAAAAACTGGTATGATCACCACAGCCGGTCCGATATTGAATAACCATAAATCTCCCCTGGATGGAATAATATCTTCCTTCAATAGTAGCTTTATTCCATCTGCCAGAGCTTGAATAATTCCCGAAGGGCCAGTATATTCAGGTCCAATGCGCTGTTGTATCCCTGCAGATATCTTTCTTTCAGGCCATATAATGACTAGAACTCCCATCGTAACTCCTAATACGAGAGTGATGATGGGGATGATAATCCATATAAAACCGAATAAATCTCTTGGAAATCCTAATCTATGGAATAGATTGATAGCTTGTTCCTCAATATCTGTATTAACCACCGTTTCAACGATCAACCTCTCCCGTGATAATATCTATACTACCTAGAATTGTCATAATATCTGCCAATTTCACTCCTTTTAAAAGTTGAGGAAGAATTTGTAAATTGAGGAAACCGGGTGGGCGAATTTTGAATCTCCAAGGAAAGAAAGAATCGTCTCCCATGAAAGAGATACCTAATTCTCCTTTAGGAGCTTCAATTCTAAAATAAAGCTCATTTTTGGGTAACTTGAAAGTGGGAGAGGGCTTTTTACCAATGAACCGATAATCAAAATCATTCCAATTTGATTTATTTACTTGATCAAGCCGTCGAGCTTCCAAATTTTCAAAAGGCCCCCCTGGAATAACTTCCAAAGCTTGTTTGATTATTTTCACGGATTCTCTCATTTCTCCGATTCGTACCAAATAACGAGCTAATGAATCTCCATCTTTTTGCCATTGAATTTGCCAATCCAACTCATCGTAACATTCATGATGATCGACTTTACGAACATCCCATTTTACTCCTGAAGCTCGTGGCATAGGCCCTGATAAACCCCAATTTATGGCTTCTTCTCTACCAATAATACCTACTCCCTCAACTCGTTTCAAAAAGATAGGATTTCGTGTAATAAGTCTTTCATATTCATCCACCTTCGGTAGGAAATAATCACAAAAGTCTAAACATTTGTCTACCCAACCGTAAGGTAGATCTGCGGCTACTCCCCCGATACGAAAATAATTATGCATCATTCGCATACCAGTTGCGGCTTCGAATAAATCATATATCATTTCTCTTTCCCTGAAGATGTAGAAGGAAGGAGTTTATGCACCAATATCAGCCATAAAGGGTCCGAGCCATAACAAATGGGAAGCTATGCGACTTAACTCTAGCATAATGATTCTTATATAACTAGCTCTTTTAGGCACCTGAATATTGGTCAATCTTTCTGGAGCATTTGCTGTTACTGCTTCTGCGAACATAGTAGCTAAATAATCCCATCGTGTGACGTAGGGAAGATATTGGACAACTGTTCTATTTTCAGCAATCTTTTCCATTCCTCTATGTAAATAACCTAATATGGGTTCACAACCAGTAACATCTTCACCATCTAAGGTAACAATAAGTCGAAGAACACCATGCATTGATGGATGATGAGGGCCCATACTTATTATCATGGGATCTCTCTTTGTAGTGAGCATGGTCGTATGCCGCTCTCCCTCGAATAATTCCAGAAATGAGTAAGAATAAGGAAATTTTCATTCTTCATATTGATATAATTACAGTGGATGCTTAGCTAAAGATTCTAAAAGATAAATTAACGTTTTTTCAGTCCGCGAATACGTAATTGATTAATCAAATTTTCGTAACAGAGTGAATTTTTTTGAGATAGATGAACCAAAAGACGTTCACGTTTTCCTGGGATTTTCCACAAACCTCTCTGAGATGAATAGTCTTTGCCATGCAATTTTAAATGATAGGTAGGTTTCAAAATTCGATTAGTTAAATGGGATATTTGAAACTCAACAGATCCTGTTTGTTTTTCGGGAACCAAAGATAAACGAATCAATGTATTTTTAGCCATAGGAACAACAATTGCTCCTAAATTAATTATATGATGGAGAGAAAAAATAAAAATTTTGGATTGTAGCTAATTAATAGTTTTTTTACAAAAATAAGAGCAAGATTTTCAATATCTTAAGAGTCTATAAAATAGAATAACATTTTTCCAAATATTCTTAAAAAACTGGATAAATTCATAGAGAATAAACAAGATTCTATTTGAGTAGTGGCAAATAGCACATTCTTTCAAATAGTGATGGATAAATAATAAAAAGGTTCGTAATTTCCATATAATATAATCCAAATTTTTCTTTAGAGAAATCCTGATGGAATGCTATAAACAATGATAAAAATTGTTCATAACCGAAAATACTGAATGAAAAAGAGAAAAAAAATGCAAACATTTTTTTTTTTCAACTGTTTTTTGAGGGATACATGCAAATTCTTGACATAGCGAATCGACTTCCATCATTTGTATTAAACCGAAATCTATTCATACAACCCAGATCTTCCAATCGATAGCTGGACCAAAGAGACCGTTTAATCATTTGAGTTTCATTTGCGTTAAATTTTCGATCTTCTTTTTTTATTGGTTCCTCGTAGTTACGTCTATTCTCCCCGGAACAAGAATTAAATTCTGCTCCTTGATTTCCATTTTCCTCTAGATATAAGGAATTCCATATTCCCAATTGTATACGACGTTTCGAAGGTAAAATATCTTCGAGATTAAATGAATCTGAAATAATTATTTTTTCTTTATTCTCAATAACTTTTACGCGTAGTATAGATTCATGAATGAAATCAGATATTCTTCTAAATCTACTTTTAAAATTTAATAGAATACTTATCATTTTATACATCAGAATCTCGTCGTATAATACTTCTGGTAAACGATGTCCCAAATCTTTGAATATTTTATTTGTGCCATCCATGCAAGTATAGTTATAAAATAGAACTATATTTTTCAATATCTTCTCATAGAGAGACCGAAAATTGACTCCTTCAGCTGAATTTACTCCAAAATTAATGATATTCAGAAGATTCGTTGTATTTCCTACTATTTCCGCTTTCTCTGCTATCTGTTCAGATTTCAAATTCCATCGCTCAATATACTTATGAGATTCTCTTTTCTCAAGTGATCTTTTTTTTGCATAATCATCTTTGTCTTTCCTTAAAAGAGATCTCTTTGGTTCGTGTATGAAACTAAAGTCACAAGTTGTTAGAAATTCATACATTTCTATAATGTTGAATTTTTTTAGAATCTCTGGATATAGCCATGAATATAAATTGGAATTTAAATGAATATTTTTTTTCCTATCAATTCTTTTATACTCACTATTCTTTCTATCATTGACTAATTTATATTTACGTATCTTTTGAATACGATCATTAAACACCACGATTTCTTTTTTTTCATCTTGCCATATTGGAAATCTTTGAATGTCCGAATCTTCTATAGAAGCAAGATAACTATAAGATAAAAGATTATATTTGTACCGTTCGTTAAGTTTCCCTGTCTCTTTCAGATCCGCAATGAGTTTAGAATAAATCCTTTTTTTATAAGAACGTAAAGATTTATATTTGTCAAAATTATCAGAAAAATAATTTTCTATTTGCCAATGTTCAGTAACCTTATCTTTCCATCTCCGTGGTGCAATCTTACGCCATATCCGTAAAGGTACATTACATCGATGAAAACATTGTAACCATTTCTTCCAGTCCTTCTCTTCCAAATCCCGTGGCTTCCTGGAACCGAGTATTCCCTCTTCATTTGAAAAAGCTTCAATATTTTCTTCAATAAAGAGATTTGATATCCGGTGCCTTAATGATTCCACTGGATAAGACTTATTCATCGTTCTCATTTGCCATATTTTGTGAAATACATATGCTTGGGATATTAATCCCGTATCCTGACTAGGATGAACCTTGAAATATTTCATTTCTTTACTAGAAATGATTAAATCTTTATTGAAAAATTTATTATCCTTCGTTTTTGACCGAGAAATGAAAAATTTTATTTTTTTATAAATTGTTGAAAGATCTCTTGTCAATCCCATTTTTAATTGTATTTTGAACCAATTGAGATGAAGAAAAACTACAAAATTTCTATTCATTTTTTTTGAAAGAATCTTGATTAAATAGATCCATTCCTCGATCAAATCCATACTTCTTCTGTGAAAATTCACAATTATTTGATGATTTTGAATTGATATCTTTCTTGATCTCAGTTCTTTCTCATTACCGGGATACACTCCATTCTTCTCTTTTGAATTAATATTAATTTCTAGTTCATCAGAATGGGTCTGTTCAGTAATTCCTCCAATCTGATTACTTTCCGGGGCTATGAAATCCCTAAATTCTTCAATATTCGTTCGAGCTTCATATCCAGATTGATCTGGAATTGCTGATGAAAAATTTTCATTACATTTAATTGTAATTCCAATTGGTAATTCATCAATTATTTTGCTACTTGTCCCAAAATTTGTTCTGTGTTCATTATCTGGTTCAAGGCTAGATATATCATTACTCGTAGTTTTATTGGGCTGAGCATCTAATATTGTTAGATCTTTTTTATAAATATTTGATTCTTTTTTTAATGGAAAAAACTTGTCAAAGATTTCTGTAATTTTTTCCGATAAAATATTTATTTTCCATCTTTTTTTCAATCCCCCAATTAAAGGCTTAAAGAATGAAGGGTTTTTTTTTATACTGCCAAAGGGTAAATAGGTTTGAAATCCCAAGGCTGTTAAAAAACCATAATCAATTTTTTTATTTTTTGCTATTTTATTTTTTGTTAAACTATATGAATTCGTTTCGAATCCAGGATCACGCCACTTCAAATGAAAAGGATTTATAATTTTTATTTGAAGACCATCTCTATGCCACGAAAATGGTAATTTGTTCACCGAAACTTCGGTACCATCATAAGTACATCCTATAAAAAATTCCTTATTCCAATCATTCCAATCTTCTGCCCATTCCTTAGTTTGGAATAATAATAGATAACTAATAGTTTTAAATATTATTAATATAGGTAATACTATATATTTTCTAAAGTATAATTGGCTGATTAGAAGAAAACCTCTTACCAAATGAGCAAGCGGAAAATCAAAGCTGTTTGCCGTCGCGAGACGATTAGCTTTTGTTACTACTTTTATAGCAAAAGCCTTTTTTGAAAAAAAGGCTATTAATCCTTTCATTTTCTTCTCAGGATGCGCAAAAGTCGGTTTTACATTTACGCCTATTATGCCCGGAAAAGAGAACGTCGTTTTTTTCAATATTCTCAAAAAAAATGGAGAATGCATTTGCAATTGTAAGGATTCTTGTAATAAAGCTTTACGTCTTCGAGCACGTATGGATCCTAATATCAGGTTCCGACGAAAATCTGGTTGTGTTGCGAAACTTTTCACAAGTCTAAATTTATTATTATTTTTTTTAATAAAATCTATACTTTTTATTCTGAGGGAACGAATTCCACTGTATAAATTCATAAAATCAAATGCATTGTTTATTAGTTTTAAAAATAGAGGTTTTTCTTTTTTAATTTCTTGGAGTTGGGGTTCCTTATAGATCTGTAATATTTCCACTATTAAAGGGGAAGAAAGATTTTCTTTTACTCCAGTAAAGTTACCTGAAGATAAATCATCTGTTTGCCAAGCATATTGAAGTTTCCACCATAGAGAATAATCGTCAGTCAAAATACAAGGGGATTTTGGTATTGCAACTCCTTCACGTAATTCCCTATTCAGAAGAGGATCAAACCCTTTAAGGAAAATATCGTTCCCGTGATCGCATAATTTATTTTTTTTTTCAATAACTTTTTCTATTGAAGATCCTTTGTCTAGAGCTCGAATTCTATTCGTTAATTCATTATTCAAATTATCTTTTCCCTGTTTTTCGGTATCAATCCATTCCTTCTGACAAAGATCTTCGAATGACGAAGGAATATCCGAAAGATTAAAATATTCCTTGAAATTTATTTCAAAAATTGACAAACTAGGTGAAGATGTGAAAGATATTCTTTGTCTCCCATCACTCACACACGCGTCAAAAAAATATTGAGACATCTCTGTTTTTATAGGAGTCATCGCCTTGAAATAAAAAAGATCTTCCTCGACATATCGGAATGGTCGGACCCATTTTCGGTAATCGAATAAGAAAGTAGGCCACTTTTTTAACCACGATAACTTTTTAGCTTCCTTTTTTTCAAAATTAGAATATATCCTGTTATCGAAGAGAGGTACAGGAGCTCTACCCAAATATAATAGACAGAGAGCTATATAAATGATACGGGAAGTTCGAGCAAAGAGAATCCTTACTAAATAAGAAAGCCTATTATCTGTATCTGAATCGGGTTTTAAAACGGAAATAAATTTGGCCAAAATTCCGGGAAAAATGGAACCACCCAACCACCAGCCATAAAGGCTACTTATTACAAATAAAAGTTTATTACTATAACGGAAAGTAAAGAGTTTGGCTAATCTTGCTAATACAGGACTTGGTAAGAGAACAGGATTGAATAATGAAAGGATAATAATATCCAAAAATGTTAATGTTCTTCCTTCATAGACAAATTGAATATCATCAGATTTCCGGACTATTTTTGCACGCCTAAAATGATAATGATATATTGGTCTTTTTTCTTTTTGCAATCGGTGACATAAAAGACGATGCCAATAAAATAACATGTACGGTAAAACTAGCAAAGTTATTGCATGAGGTTTCACTAACATGACGTAGAGATGTAAATAGTATACCGATAAAATGATTACCAGTTGTCCTAC